GCTTACGTAGCTTACTTAAAGCATAACACTGAAGATGTTAAGACGGACCCTAAAAAGCCCCGAAAGCACAAAGGCTTGGTCCTGACCTTACTATTAACTTTAGCCAAATTTACACATGCAAGTATCCGCGCCCCCGTGAGAATGCCCCTTCCCCCTATTCAGGGTCCAGGGAGCTGGTATCAGGCACCCCCCCCCCCCCGCCCACAACACCTTGCTTAGCCACACCCCCAAGGGAACTCAGCAGTGACAGACATTAAGCTATAAGTGAAAACTTGACTTAGTGAAGGCTTAGAGAGCCGGTCAAAACTCGTGCCAGCCACCGCGGTTACACGAGAGGCTCAAGCTAATAGACTCCGGCGTAAAGAGTGGTTAAGATAAGACAATAAAATAAAGCTAAATAACCTCAAAGCTGTTATACGCACCCGAGAGAAAGAAACCCATTCACGAAAGTAGCTTTACCCACCCCGAACCCACGAAAGCTAGGACACAAACTGGGATTAGATACCCCACTATGCCTTGCCCTAAACATTGATGGCAAAATACAACTGCCATCCGCCAGGGGACTACGAGCGCAAGCTTAAAACCCAAAGGACTTGGCGGTGCTTTAGACCCCCCTAGAGGAGCCTGTTCTAGAACCGATAACCCCCGTTCAACCTCACCCCTCCTTGCTCTTCCCGCCTATATACCACCGTCGCCAGCTTACCCTATGAAGGCACAACAGTAAGCTAAACTGGCATAGCCCAAAACGTCAGGTCGAGGTGTAGCGAATGGAGGGGGATGAAATGGGCTACATTCCCTAAACAAGGGAATACGAACAGTAAACTGAAATATTTACTTGAAGGTGGATTTAGCAGTAAGCAAGGAATAGAGTACCCTACTGAAGCTGGCCCTAAAGCGCGCACACACCGCCCGTCACTCTCCCCAAAAACCCCAAACAACTAACTAAACCACAATTCCAATAAAGGGGAGGCAAGTCGTAACATGGTAAGTGTACCGGAAGGTGCACTTGGAAAAATCAGGACATAGCTAAAATAGATTAAAGCATCTCCCTTACACTGAGAGACCATCCGTGCAAATCGGATTGTTCTGACGCCCAAAAGCTAGCCCCCCCCCCCCAAAACTAAACCAACCCTCTTTTTACCCTAGAATATAACTACAATTACCAAACAAACCATTTTTCCCCCTCAGTACGGGAGACAGAAAAGGGCCAACGGAGCAATAGAGACAGTACCGCAAGGGAAAGCTGAAAAAGAAATGAAATAACCCACCACAAAGCCTAAAAAAGCAGAGATTTCTACTCGTACCTTTTGCATCATGAATTAGCCAGTATTATCAAGCAAAGAGAACTTTAGTTTGATCCCCCGAAACTAAGTGAGCTACTCCAAGACAGCCTATCTAAAGGGCCAACCCGTCTCTGTGGCAAAAGAGTGGGACGAGCTTCGAGTAGAGGTGACAAACCTACCGAACTTAGTTATAGCTGGTTGCCTGAGAAATGAATAGAAGTTCAGCCTCCTAACTTCTTCCCTGATACAAAGACACCCCTGAAATATTCACCACAAGAAGTCGATGAGAGTTAGTCAAAGGGGGGACAGCCCCTTTGAATAAAGATACAACTTTTCTAGGCGACTCAAGATCATAATAAACCAAAGGCAAAGTGTTCTGGTGGGCTTAAAAGCAGCCACCCACACAGAAAGCGTTAAAGCTCAAACACACCCTTCCGCCTCCAATCCTGATAATTAAATCTTAGACCCCTAAACCCTATCAGGCCGCCCTATGCGCACATAGGAGTGACCATGCTAATATGAGTAATAAGGGGTCAAACCCCCTCCCTGCACAAGTGTAAATCGGAACGGACCCCCCGCCGAACTTTAACGAACCTAAACAAAAGAAGGAAATGGACGATAAACAAACTACTAGAAAACCACCCACAACTCAATCGTTAACCCTACACTGGCGTGCCCCTAAGGAAAGACTAAAAGAGAAAGAAGGAACTCGGCAAACACAAGCCTCGCCTGTTTACCAAAAACATCGCCTCTTGTTTACCCAAAAATAAGAGGTCCCGCCTGCCCTGTGACTTCATGTTTAACGGCCGCGGTATCTTGACCGTGCGAAGGTAGCGTAATCACTTGTCTTTTAAATGGAGACCTGTATGAATGACACAACGAGGGCTTGACTGTCTCCTTTCTCCAGTCAATGAAATTGATCTTCCCGTGCAGAAGCGGGAATGAAGCCATAAGACGAGAAGACCCTGTGGAGCTTTAGACACCAAGGCAGCCCCTGTTAAAAACCCCTAACAAAGGACTTAAACCAAATCAACCCTGCCCTCATGTCTTTGGTTGGGGCGACCGCGGAGAAACATAAAACCCCCGCGTGGACAGGGAACACCTTCCTACAACTAAGAGCCCCCGCTCTAAGGAACAGAATTTCTGACCAACAAGATCCGGCAAAGCCGATTAACGAACCGAGTTACCCCAGGGATAACAGCGCAATCCTCTTTTAGAGACCATATCGACAAGAGGGCTTACGACCTCGATGTTGGATCAGGACATCCTAATGGTGCAGCCGCTATTAAAGGTTCGTTTGTTCAACGATTAAAGTCCTACGTGATCTGAGTTCAGACCGGAGTAATCCAGGTCAGTTTCTATCTATGCGATGATCTTTCCTAGTACGAAAGGACCGGAAAGAAGAAGCCCCTGCTCTTGGTATGCTTCACCCCCCCCTTTTTTCGAAAATAACTAAAAAAACACAAAGGGCATAACTACTAAGTCTAAGAAAAAGACACGCTAGAGTGGCAGAGCCCGGCTAATGCAAAAGACCTAAGCCCTTTTAACAGGGGTTCAAATCCTCTCTCTAGCTATGACCCCCTTCCTCATAATCTATGTTATTAACCCCCTTGCTTACATTATCCCCGTTCTTCTGGCCGTAGCTTTTCTCACCCTTCTCGAACGCAAAGTGCTCGGCTACATGCAACTACGCAAAGGCCCAAATGTCGTCGGACCCTTTGGTCTCCTACAGCCCGTAGTCGATGGCATTAAGCTCTTCACCAAGGAACCAGTTCGTCCCACAGCCTCTTACCCCCTCCTATTTCTCCTCACCCCTCTGCTAGCCCTCACTATTGCACTTATAATATGAACCCCTCTCCCAATACCCCAACCCCTTATCGACATCAACCTCACTATTCTTTTCATTCTAGCCCTCTCAAGCCTAGCAGTATATTCAATCTTAGGCTCAGGCTGGGCTTCAAATTCAAAATACGCCTTAATAGGGGCTCTACGGGCCGTAGCCCAAACTATCTCCTACGAAGTCAGCCTCGGACTAATCCTGCTAAACATTATTCTCTTTACTGGAAGTTTTACCCTTCAAGCCTTCAACACTACACAAGAAAATATCTGACTAGCCCTACCAGCGTGACCCTTAGCTGCTATGTGATATGTGTCCACCCTGGCAGAGACTAACCGAGCCCCATTTGACTTGGCAGAGGGTGAGTCCGAACTAGTCTCCGGATTCAACGTCGAATATGCAGCGGGCCCTTTCGCCCTTTTCTTCCTAGCAGAGTACGCAAATATCCTATTAATAAACGCACTATCGACCACCCTCTTCTTAGGAACATCCCACATCCCCTCACTCCCCCAACTCTCCACAACAAACCTTGTCTTAAAAACAGCCCTTCTCTCTATGCTCTTCCTATGAATTCGAGCATCCTACCCCCGATTTCGATATGACCAACTAATACACCTAATCTGAAAAAATTTTCTGCCCCTCACACTGGGCCTGATTATTATAAACCTCGGCTTACCCTTAGCATTTAAAGGTCTTCCCCCCCTCCTCTAAACCGGAGCTATGCCTGAAAACAAAGGGCCACTTTGATAGAGTGAACTATGAGGGTTAAAGTCCCCCTAACTCCTTAGAAAAAAGGGACTCGAACCCTGACTGAAGAGATCAAAACTCTTAGTGCTCCCACTACACCACTTTCTAGTAAAGTCAGCTAAAGAAGCTCTCGGGCCCATACCCCGATCATGTTGGTTAAAACCCTTCCTGTACTAATGAACCCCTTCATCTTTACTACCCTCTTGTCCGGCCTAGGCCTGGGAACAATAATTACTCTCTCAAGCTCGCACTGACTTCTTGCCTGGATGGGGCTTGAAATCAACACTCTCGCAATAATCCCCCTTATAGCACGACATCACCACCCCCGAGCAACCGAAGCAGCAACCAAGTACTTTCTTACCCAGGCAGCTGCAGCTACTACACTCCTCTTCGCAACATCCACAAATGCATGACTTACAGGACAATGAGACATTCAACAATGAATGCACCCGGCCCCAGGTTCTATAGTAATTATTGCACTTGCCATAAAAATTGGCCTCGCCCCCTTACACTCATGACTTCCTGAAGTACTTCAAGGACTTGACCTTACCACCGCCCTCCTGCTTGCCACCTGACAAAAACTTGCCCCAATAGCTCTTCTCCTTCAAATGCACCCAAGCAACTCCCCCCTTCTGATTATCCTCGGCATTGCTTCTACTCTTACGGGGGGCTGAGGAGGACTTAACCAGACCCAACTACGAAAAATTCTCGCCTACTCCTCAATTGCCCACCTCGGTTGAATTATTCTAATCTTGCAATTCTCACCCTCAATCGCCACCACAACACTGATTATTTACTTAATCATAACATCCTCTACATTTCTGCTACTCAAATTGAACAACTCAACTAATATCAACACACTAGCCACCTCCTGAGCTAAAGCCCCAGCACTCACAGCCTTAGCCCCCCTTCTACTTCTTTCCCTAGGGGGCCTGCCACCTTTAACAGGGTTCATACCTAAACTTCTTATTTTACAAGAATTAACTAAACAAAACCTGGCCCCCACAGCCACCCTTGTGGCCCTAACCGCACTACTAAGCCTATACTTTTACTTACGCCTCTCTTATGCAATTACCCTCACCCTTTCCCCAAACAACTTAGCAGGTGTAATGCCTTGACGTCTTCAGCCCACCAACACCACCCTCCCCCTAGCAATCCTGACTTCCTCATCCTTGCTCCTTCTACCTCTTTCTCCTGCCACCATAACACTCCCTTACTTTTAAGAGACTTAGGATAACTTCAGACCAAAGGCCTTCAAAGCCCTAAGTGGGGGTGAGAACCCCTCAGTCCCTGAAAAGACTTGCGGATTATTATCCCACATCTTCTGCATGCAAAACAGATGCTTTAATTAAGCTAAAACCTCACTAGAAGGGAAGGCCTTGATCCTACAAACTCTTAGTTAACAGCTAAGCGCCCAAACCAGCGAGCATCCATCTACTTTCCCCGCCCGGGGCGGGCCAAAGGGCGGGGAAAGCCCCGGCAGGGGTGAGCCTGCCCCTTCGGGTTTGCAATCCGACATGCGAGACACCACGGGGCTTGGTAGGAAGAGGACTCGAACCTCTATTCATGGGGCTACAATCCACCGCTTAAACTCAGCCATCCTACCTGTGGCGATTACACGCTGACTATACTCAACCAACCACAAAGACATTGGCACCCTATATCTAGTATTTGGTGCATGGGCTGCAATAGTGGGGACAGCCCTGAGCCTTCTCATTCGGGCCGAACTGAGCCAACCCGGGTCTCTCATCGGAGATGACCAGACCTATAATGTAATTGTTACTGCACATGCCTTCGTAATAATTTTCTTTATAGTCATGCCGGTAATGATTGGAGGCTTCGGCAACTGACTTATCCCTCTAATAATCGGGGCCCCCGACATAGCATTTCCCCGCATGAATAATATAAGCTTTTGACTCCTACCCCCCTCCCTCCTCCTCCTCCTCACCTCCTCCTGTGTAGAAGCAGGCGCCGGAACGGGCTGAACTGTCTACCCTCCCTTATCGGCAAACTTAGCCCACGCGGGGGCATCCGTAGACCTAGCGATTTTCTCACTTCACCTGGCAGGGGTTTCCTCAATTCTAGGGGCCATCAATTTCATCACAACTATTTTTAACATAAAACCCCCAGGAATAACCATACATCAGCTACCTCTCTTCGTGTGAGCTGTGTTGATCACGGCCATTCTTCTACTTCTAGCCCTTCCTGTTCTTGCTGCCGCAATCACCATACTCCTCACAGACCGAAATCTGAACACCACCTTCTTCGACCCCGCAGGGGGCGGGGACCCCATCCTTTACCAACACCTTTTCTGATTTTTTGGCCACCCGGAAGTCTATATTCTTATCCTGCCGGGCTTTGGAATGGTCTCACACATTGTTGCATACTACGCCGGTAAAAAAGAACCTTTCGGCTACATGGGCATACTCTGAGCCATACTGGCAATTGGCCTCCTGGGCTTTATTGTATGAGCCCATCACATGTTTACAGTCGGAATGGACGTTGACACCCGCGCTTATTTCACATCTGCCACTATAATTATCGCCATTCCCACAGGCGTGAAAGTATTCAGTTGGTTAGCCACCCTTCACGGAGGAGCTCTAAAGTGAGAAGCACCCCTCCTATGGGCCCTCGGATTTATCTTCCTATTCACAGTTGGGGGCTTAACAGGCATCATTTTGGCCAACTCCTCCCTAGACATCATTCTTCATGATACATACTACGTAGTAGCACACTTCCACTACGTCCTATCCATAGGAGCTGTATTTGCAATCGCAGGGGCCATCGTGCACTGGTTCCCCCTATTCACAGGGTACACCCTTCACAAGACTTGAACAAAAGCTCAATTTGGGGTTATATTCACGGGAGTGAACCTCACTTTCTTCCCCCAGCACTTCTTAGGCCTAGCAGGCATACCACGCCGATATTCTGACTATCCGGACGCTTACACAGTATGAAACACAATATCATCCATAGGCTCCCTAGTATCCCTTGTGGGTGTTGTTATATTCCTCTTCATCATCTGAGAAGGGCTGGTCGCTAAACGAGAGTTTACCGCAGCTGACAACACCTCAACCAACCTGGAATGACTTCACGGCTGCCCACCCCCCTATCACACATTTGAAGAACCAGTGTTCCTCCAAGTTCATGCAACCAGCTAGAAAGGGAGGAATTGAACCCCCATGAGCTGATTTCAAGCCAGCCGCATGACCACTCTGCCACTTTCTTTCAGGGGCACTAGTAAAAGCCCATTACACTGCCTTGTCAAGGCAGATTTGTGGGTTAAACCCCCACGTGCCTTAAATCACCCAATGGCCAGCCCCTCCCAGCTAGGATTCCAAGATGCAGCCTCACCTCTAATAGAAGAGCTTCTTCATTTTCACGACCACGCCTTTTTAGTTATTATGATTATTAGCGTATGAGTTTTCTACATTCTTACACTTCTAATTACTACTAAGCTCTCCAACATCCTTACCATTGACGCCCAAGCCCTCGAAATAGTCTGAACCCTCCTGCCTGGCATGGTCCTTACATTAGTTGCCCTCCCTTCCCTACGAATTCTTTACCTTATAGACGAGATTAATAACCCACACCTAACAATTAAAGCTGTCGGCCACCAATGGTACTGAACCTATGAGTACTCCGACTACGGAAATGTCGAATTTGACTCGTACATAATCCCCTCACAAGACTTAGCCCCTGGACAATTCCGCCTCCTAGATGCAGACCACCGCATAGTCATCCCTGTTGAATCTCCAATTCGAATCCTAGTAACAGCCGAAGACGTATTGCATTCATGAGCAATCCCAAGCATGGCTGTAAAAATCGACGCTGTCCCCGGCCGCCTAAATCAAACGACTCTAATGGCAACTCGCCCAGGAGTATTCTATGGCCAATGTTCTGAGATTTGCGGAGCCAACCACAGCTTCATACCCATCGTAGTAGAAGCCATTCCCCTGGAAAACTTCGAAAATTGGACCTCCGAAATACTTGAAGAAGTCTCGCTAAGAAGCTAAACCGGACACAAGCGTTAGCCTTTTAAGCTAAAGATGGTGACCTCCAACCACCCCTAGCGACAGTGCCTCAACTCAACCCCACCCCTTGATTTGCTACTCTTTTATTCTCTTGATTTGTGCTCCTAACCATCATTCCCCCTAAAGTATTAACCCACGTCTTCCCCAATAAGCTCACCCCCGGTGACAAAAAAACAACTCAAGTACACAACTGAAACTGAACATGACAGTAAGCCTATTCGACCAATTTTCATCACCCCTACTCCTCGGAGTACCTCTAATTGCCCTAGCCCTCACCCTACCTTGACTTCTATTCCCCGCGGCCTCAACCCGTTGAGTGAATAACCGGCTTTCCAACATTCAAAATTGATTTCTTAACAACTTCGTGCAACAGCTCCTTCTCCCTATTAGTATGAAAGGCCATAAATGAGCCCTCCTCTTAGCTTCATTGATGCTGTACTTAATCACCCTGAATTCACTCGGACTCCTTCCATATACTTACACCCCTACAACCCAACTATCCCTGAACCTTGGACTAGCAGGCCCCCTTTGATTTACAACCATTCTTCTGGGAGCCCGAAACCGACCAAGCACCTCCCTAGCTCACCTTCTTCCAGAAGGAACCCCAATCCCTCTAATCCCCGTCCTCATTATCATCGAGACAATCAGCCTTCTAATTCGCCCTCTGGCCCTCGGCGTTCGACTCACTGCCAATCTAACAGCAGGCCACCTTTTAATCCAACTAATTGCCTCATCCGCTATTACTCTCCTTCCGACCCTTATGCCTATTGGAGCTGTAACATTCCTTCTCTTACTGTCCCTAAACGTTTTGGAGGTAGCTGTGGCTATTATTCAGGCCTACGTCTTCGTCCTCCTTCTAACCCTTTATTTAGAAGAAAACACTTAATGGCCCACCAAGCACACGCATATCACATAGTCGACCCAAGCCCCTGACCCCTAACAGGGGCGGTATCCGCCCTGTTAATGACATCCGGCCTGGCAATATGATTTCACTTCCACTCCTTGACACTCGAAGTACTAGGCATTGTCCTTCTTCTTCTAACTATATACCAATGATGACGGGACATTGTACGAGAAAGCACATTTCTAGGTCACCACACCCCCCCCGTCCAGAAAGGCCTCCGATGAGGTATAATTCTTTTTATTACCTCAGAAGTCTTCTTCTTCCTGGGCTTTTTCTGAGCTTTCTACCACTCTAGCCTGTCCCCCACCCCCGACCTAGGGGGCGAGTGACCCCCTGTGGGAATTAACACCCTAGACCCATTTGAAGTCCCCCTTCTTAACACAGCTGTCCTCCTTGCCTCCGGTGTAACCGTCACTTGAACCCACCACAGCATCATAGAAGGTAAACGAAAAGAGGCTATCCACTCCTTATTTTTCACCATCTTACTTGGCTTTTACTTTACTATTCTTCAGGCCATGGAATATTATGAAGCCCCCTTTACTATCGCAGACGGGGTCTACGGTTCCACCTTTTTTGTGGCAACTGGCTTTCACGGACTCCACGTCATCATCGGTTCCACCTTCCTTGCCGTTTGCCTACTTCGCCAAATTAACCACCACTTTACATCCCGTCACCACTTTGGATTCGAAGCAGCCGCCTGATACTGACACTTTGTCGACGTAGTCTGACTGTTCCTGTATGTCTCTATCTACTGATGAGGTTCTTAATCTTTCTAGTACTAAATAGTATATGTGACTTCCAATCACTTGATCTTGGTCAAACTCCAAGGAAAGATAATGAATTTACTTACAACAACGGCTGCTATTATAACCGCTTTATCCACCCTCCTGTTAATCATCGCATTCTGACTTCCCCATACAAACCCTGACCACGAAAAACTTTCCCCCTACGAATGTGGCTTTGACCCTTTCAGCACGGCTCGCTTACCCTTCTCCCTCCGATTTTTCCTTGTCGCTATTCTTTTTCTCCTATTTGACCTAGAAATCGCCCTTCTCCTGCCTCTACCCTGGGCTAACCAACTCCCCACCCCTGCCCTCACATTCCTCTGAGCCACCCTTGTAATTATCCTCCTGGCCTTCGGCCTTGTATATGAGTGGGTTCGGGGCGGGTTAGAGTGGGCTGAGTAAGCAATTAGTTTAAAAAAAACATTTAATTTCGGCTTAAAAACTTGCAGTTAAAACCCGCAATTGCTTTATGACCCCTACCCACTTCGCCTTCTCCTCCGCCTTTATCCTGGGACTAACCGGACTTGCCCTTCATCGAATTCACCTTTTATCTGCTCTCCTATGCCTAGAGGGTATAATACTCTCTATCTATATTAGCCTCTCTCTCTGAACCCTACAATTAAACACCCCAAACTTCTCAGCGGCCCCAATTCTCCTCCTGGCATTTTCAGCCTGTGAAGCAAGCACAGGCCTGGCCTTAATAGTAGCCACTGCCCGGACCCACGGCTGTGATTATATAAAAACCCTAAACCTCCTAAAATGCTAAAACTCCTTCTTCCCACACTAATAATAATCCCCGCCACTTGACTAACTCCCCAAAAATGACTTTGACCTGTCACCTTGGCCTCCAGCTTTTCAATCGCCATATTTAGCCTCCCAATATTAAAAAACCTCTCGGAAACAGGCTGATCGTCCCTAAATATTTACCTAGCTACAGACCCCCTCTCAAGCCCCTTTATTACCCTCTCCTGTTGACTCCTACCTCTTATGATTCTCGCAAGCCAAAACCACATATCCCTCGAACCCCAGAATCGCCAACGATCCTATATTACCCTTTTAACCTCCCTCCAAGCTCTCTTAATTCTAGCATTCAGCGCCACCGAACTATTCTTATTCTACACTATATTCGAAGCCACTCTCATCCCCACAATTCTAGTCATCACCCGATGGGGAAATCAAGCAGAGCGCTTAAATGCCGGAACCTATTTCCTGTTCTACACACTAGCCGGGTCCCTCCCCCTCCTTGTAGCCTTATTTCTCCTCCAAAACAGCACGGGCACTTTATCACTTCTTATTCTCTCATACTCAGACCCTTTACAATCCTCAGACTTCTCAAACAAATTATGATGAGCAGCCTGCCTCCTGGCCTTTTTAGTAAAAATACCCCTCTACGGAGTCCACCTCTGACTCCCTAAAGCCCACGTTGAAGCCCCCATTGCAGGCTCAATAATCCTAGCAGCAGTGTTGTTAAAACTCGGCGGCTACGGAATAATACGACTAACAGTGATCCTCACCCCCTTAACAAAAGAACTTAATTACCCTTTTATTATCTTAGCACTATGAGGGGTTCTCATAACAGCCACAATTTGCCTAACCCAAACCGACCTAAAATCACTAATTGCCTACTCTTCTGTAAGTCATATAGGCCTAGTCGCAGCAGGCATCCTTATTCAAACATCATGAGGCTTCAACGGCGCATTAATCTTAATAATTGCACACGGATTAACTTCCTCCGCCCTCTTCTGCTTAGCTAACACAAATTATGAACGCACACACAGCCGAACCATAATTCTCGCCCGAGGACTACACATGGCCCTCCCCCTAATAGCAGCCTGATGATTTTTCACCAGCCTCGCAAACTTGGCCCTTCCCCCCCTGCCAAACTTCATGGGCGAGCTGATCATTATCACCTCTCTATTTAACTGATCCTGACCCACATTAATCCTAACAGGATCGGGAATCGTCATCACCGCAAGTTACACACTTCACATATTCCTTACAACCCAACGAGGCCCCCTCCCCCCTCATACCATCTCTCTCCCGCCCTCCCACACACGAGAACATCTCATGCTTTCTCTTCACCTCCTCCCCCTAATCTGTCTGATACTAAAGCCAGACCTCATCTTAGGATGACAAGGGTGTAGACATAGTTTAACAAAAACATTAGATTGTGGTTCTAAAAATAGAGGTTAAACTCCTATTGCCTGCCAAGAGAAGCTCGCAGCAGCGAAGACTGCTAATTTTCGCCACCTCAGTTGGACTCCGAGGTTCACTTGCAAACGTCCCTAAAGGATAACAGCCCATCCGCTGGTCTTAGGAACCAGAAACTCTTGGTGCAAATCCAAGTAGCGACTATGTGCCCCACCCCCTTAGTCATAACCTCAAACTTAATTATCATCTTCGCCCTTTTAACCAGTCCCCTAGTCATAAACCACTTCCTAACTTCCCAAAAACCCCAACAAGCACTTATTCGAGTTAAAGTTGGGGTAATACTCGCCTTTCTGACAAGCCTTCTCCCACTAATGATTTTCCTGAATGAAGGAGTAGAACTAGTGACCTCAAACTGACACTGAATGAACACCGCGTCCCTAAGCATTAATGTCAGCTTAAAATTCGACCACTACTCTATCATTTTCACCCCTGTCGCTCTCTACGTAACTTGATCTATCATTGAATTTGCCTCCTGATACATAAAAAAGGACCCTAATGTAGTACGATTCTTTAAATATCTTTTAATTTTTCTTATTGCTATAATTATCCTAGTCACAGCTAACAACATATTTCAATTGTTCATTGGCTGGGAAGGGGTGGGAATTATATCTTTCCTCCTTATTGGCTGGTGATCCGGACGAACAGATGCTAACACTGCCGCTCTCCAAGCCGTCATCTACAACCGCATCGGAGATATCGGCCTCATTCTCTCCATAACTTGACTAGCAATCAACCTCTCCTCATGAGAAATGCAACACATTTTCATCTCCAGCAAAGATCTTAATCTGACTCTCCCCCTTCTAGGACTAATTCTTGCTGCTACAGGCAAGTCCGCTCAATTTGGCCTACACCCCTGACTACCATCAGCGATAGAGGGCCCAACACCAGTTTCCGCTCTACTTCACTCCAGCACTATAGTCGTCGCGGGCATCTTCCTACTCATCCGAATGAGCCCCCTCTTAGAGACTAATCAGACAGCCCTTACTACATGCCTCTGTTTAGGAGCATTAACAACCTTCTTCACAGCAACCTGCGCTCTTACACAGAACGACATTAAGAAAATTATTGCTTTCTCAACATCAAGCCAGCTAGGCCTGATAATAGTCACCATCGGCCTTAACCAGCCCCACCTAGCCTTCCTCCACATTTGCACCCACGCCTTTTTCAAAGCAATACTATTTCTTTGCTCTGGCTCTATTATTCACAGCCTTGATAACGAGCAAGACATTCGAAAAATAGGACAAGCCGGTAAAACTCTCCCCCTGACCTCCGCCTGCCTCACCCTCGGCAGCTTAGCCCTCGCCGGCACCCCTTTCCTCGCAGGTTTTTTTTCAAAAGATGCTATCATCGAAGCAATAAATACATCTAACCTGAACGCCTGGGCCCTCACTCTCACCCTAACCGCAACTTCATTTACAGCAGCATACAGCTTACGACTGGTCTATCTCGTCTCTTTAGGTTTCCCCCGATCTACCCCCCTCCCCCCTATAAACGAAGAAGCCCTAATAATCAAACCCATCAAGCGGCTTGCCTGAGGAAGCATCCTAGCCGGCTTCCTAATCACCTCTACAATAATTCCCATAAAAACGCCAACCCTATCTATGCCCCTCTCATTAAAACTAACCGCCCTCACTGTAACCTTCCTAGGCCTACTAGTCGCACAAGAATTAACATCACTAACAGCAAAGCAACATAAAATCACCCCCCGCCTAACCCCCGCCCGATTTACAAGCCTGCTCGGTTTCTTTCCAACAATCGTTCATCGAACCACTCCAAAAATTTCCCTCCTATTCGGACAAAAAATTGCCAGCCAAATACTTGACCTGACCTGGTTAGAAAAAGTCGGCCCAAAAGGCCTCGCAAACATTAATATCCCCCTCTCCTCCTCGACTAGCCTAATTCAACAAGGCCTCACCAAAGTGTACTTAAGCCTATCTGCCCTCACCCTGGTCATTGTCATACTATTCCACATCTTTAGACTGCACGAAGTGCCCCCCGAGATTGCCCACGAGTCAATTCTAACACTACAAGTAATGCTAAAAAAAGGACCCCCACACCAATTAAGAGTAACAACCCCCCAAAAGAATACAAAGACGTAACCCCCTCAGCATCCCCCCGATGCACAGAAAAAAAAACAAACTCATCCATGCAAACTAAAAACCCCTCACACCCACCTCACACCAAAACCCAACCCGCGACAACCGCCCCTATGTAACCCCCTATGTACCCTATAACTGCCCGACTACCTCAACCCTCCGGATAAAGATCAGCAGCCAAAGCTGCTGAATACGCAAACACAACCAACATACCCCCTAAGTAAATTAAGAACAAAACTAGCGACAAAAAACACCCCCCGCAACTCAACAACACCCCACATCCTATGCCAGATGCAACTACCAACCCTAAAGCCCCATAATAAGGGGAAGGGTTAGATGCAACCCCTATTAATCCTAAAACCAACCCAAATGAAAAAAAAATAAAAGCCATAATTTATGCTAGGGCTCTAACCTAGACCCGTGACTTGAAAAACCACCGTTGTAATTCAACTACAAAAACCCCCCCCCATGGCTAGCCTCCGGAAAACCCACCCACTACTTAAAATAGTAAACAATACACTAATCGATTTACCCACCCCCTCTAATATCTCAGGCTGATGAAACTTCGGATCTCTGCTAGGACTTTGCCTAATAACACAAATCCTCACCGGACTATTTTTGGCAATACACTACACCCCCGATATCAATACAGCATTTTCATCCGTAGCACACATTTGCCGTGACGTAAACTACGGATGACTAATTCGAAACATTCATGCTAACGGCGCCTCCTTCTTCTTCGTATGCCTGTATGCCCACATTGCCCGAGGCATCTACTACGGATCCTACCTATACAAAGAAACATGAAATGTAGGAGTAATTTTATTCCTTCTAACCATGATGACAGCCTTCGTAGGCTACGTCCTACCCTGAGGACAAATATCTTTTTGAGGAGCCACAGTTATCACCAACCTCCTCTCCGCCATTCCTTATTCCGGCACTACCCTGGTCCAATGAATCTGGGGGGGCTTTTCAGTGGATAACGCCACACTAAACCGATTCTTTGCCTTCCACTTCCTCCTTCCCTTCATTATTACCGCCCTTGTCATGATTCACTTCCTCTTCCTTCATGAGACAGGATCCAACAACCCACTTGGACTAAATTCAAACTCGGATAAAATCTCATTCCACCCTTATTTCTCAATTAAAGACCTCCTCGGGTTCATAGTACTCCTACTTGCTTTAATCTCACTTGCCCTGTTTTCACCTAACAGCCTAGGAGATCCTGATAACTTCACACCAGCAAACCCCCTAGTAACACCCCCTCACATCAAACCCGAATGATACTTCCTATTCGCCTATACAATCCTCCGCTCCATCCCCAACAAACTTGGAGGCGTCCTAGCCCTCCTATCGTCCATCCTAATCCTTTTCCTCCTCCCCTTCCTCCACACATCAAAACAACGAACTATAACGTTCCGCCCTCTTAGCCAACTTCTATTCTGAATCTTAGTCGGAGATCTTATCATCCTAACCTGAGTAGGAGGCCTACCAGTTGAACACCCCTACACACTTATCGGACAAATGGCATCCCTGTTATACTTCCTTCTGTTTCTTGTCCTCTTTCCCCTAGCAGGCCTATGAGAGAACAAAATATTCAAATGAACTTGTGTCAGTAGCTCAACGCAGAGCACCGACCTTGTAAGTCGGGGGCCGGAGGTTAAACTCCTCCCTGCCACTCAAAGGAAGAAGAATCTAACTTCTGCCATTAACTCCCAAAGCTAATATTCTAAATTAAACTATCCTTTGTACTAAAAACATCTATGTATAATCACCATAAATTTTATTAAACCATAAATTATTGTACTAAAAACATCTATGTATAATCACCATAAATTTTATTAAACCATAAATTATTGTACTAAAAACATCTATGTATAATCACCATAAATTTTATTAAACCATAAATTATTGTACTAAAA